TTGGCCTATGTCAATTCAATTAAATAGACTAAAAAAGCATTACTAAATTGGCCTTGAAATTTTTGGGATCTTCAAAAAAAATAATACGTTTTTTAGTTAAGTTTAATTAAAAGTAACGACATGGACTGTGAATGTTTCAAATAAGGATTTCCTGCTCAGAGATGTTCATTTATACGTAATATCGTATATATCACATCACGATGTGATAAGATAAGAGAGAAACCTTTCTTCGCCGATTTTTTTGTTTGTGTTGTGAAAGATTAGGGTGAATGAGAAACATAGCTAATTTGGAACCACTGACAAAAAAAGGATAGGGACAATTAAGTTAGGAAGTCAAACTAGTCTTTTATTGGGGATAGAGGGACTTGAACCCTCACGATTGCTAAAGTCGACGGATTTTCCTCTTACTATAAATTTCATTGTTGTCGGTATTGACATGTAGAATGGGACTCTATCTTTATTCTCGTCCAATTAGTTAGTTCTTCACAAAATCTATATCATACTATACTCTAAAGTGGCTGATTTGATCAGTGAATATTCGATCCTTACTTCCACATGGAATCGATTCAGAAAAATTTTTCAATTTTTGTATAAGTTAAATAAAGGATTCGTATTTCATTAATCTTTTCTATTTTATTTCAGTACGTATACCTATATATCATATATAGGTTCATCCTTTCTGGAATTTTAATAGAAAGATTTTCTTCGACCAACTTCATTCGTTAGAACAGCTTCCATCGAGTCTCTGCACCTATCCCTTTTCCGAAAACAGGATTTGGCTCAGGATTGCCCATTTTTAATTCCAGGGTTTCTCTGAATTTGAAAGTTATCACTCAGTAGGTTTCCATACCAAGGCTCAATCCAATCAAGTCCGTAGCGTCTACCGATTTCGCCATATCCCCTTTTTGAATTTAGGATCTCGATCTCATTGGGACGTCATCCCCCTCTTTCTTTCATTTAGGTCGGAGCCTTTGAATTCTTTTCTTTCTATATGGATTCCTATATATAATATATATAAACCGCCTCTTCCTATTTATTTAGGAGTTATTTTCTATATTCTTTAATTCCTCTATCAGAGGGTCCGCATCTGTTCCAATCAGAAATGATTCTATCATTGATGTATCTGCAATTCAATACGGCTGTATATATACCGCAGATATATGCCGCTTTCCTTTCAGTTTCATTTTTTACGCAATATTTGGAATACTCGAACGGTCGATTTTTTTGTCTTATACCCTACCTTTTCGAATAAAACTAGAGGAATGACTCTTTATATTATGATATGGATTATATCTTTAATCTTTATCCCGATCTTTTCTTTTCCTTGGGGCCGACCCGCTCGCTATATAATAATTATTTTACTATAAGTTTTAGTTTTAAGTGAAAGTAATAAGTATTTTATTATAAAGTGAAAGTGAAGTACTATACCTAATCATTATAATATATAACTAATTAGAAAATTCAAAAATTCAGAATTTCTCATATTAGTTTTTGAATTCAAAAAAAAAAAATTATAGAATTTTCAATTAAAATTGTTCTATCCTATCCCTAGTGTTATATTAAATATAATTTATTTATATTTATAAATATAGTAGAATTATATTCCACTCCTTTCTTTCTAGATTCATATCTATTACTCATTATGAATAGCTAATTTAGATCCCAGCAGTTTATAAGATTCCTATGCACAACACAATTTTGTTATGTAAGCCCGCTTAGCTCAGAGGTTAGAGCATCGCATTTGTAATGCGATGGTCATCGGTTCGATTCCGATAGTCGGCTTTTCTTTTTTGAGTTCTATATTTTTTTTTACATGATGAATAATGTCTTCTTGAAATCCAGAAATATTGAAAAGACTTATTTCCTCTTCTGGTCACTGATTTATTATGGCGTAATAACTTCCAACTATGAATAAAAAACTGATTGGAGCAATAATATCTATACCCCGAAGCGAACAAATCAGGAAAAGTATCCCTAACCTCCTACAAACTCCCTATATCTATATACAAAAAAGTCTGGATATTGATACAATTCATCTCATTCTTTTTTGTAGTACAGTACCTCGGTAGATGTCGCTTCGTTTATCGTTTAGTTCAGTCTTAATTTAGGTTTATTCTGTAAAATGTAATTTCAATAAAAAAGGAGTATTTATGTCTCGTTATCGAGGGCCTCGTTTTAAAAAAATACGCCGTCTGGGGGCGTTACCGGGACTTACTAGTAAAAGGCCTACACCTGTAAGTGATCCTCGAAATCAATCGCGCTCCGGGAAAAGATCTCAATATCGTATTCGTCTAGAAGAAAAACAAAAATTGCGTTTTCATTATGGTCTGACAGAGCGACAATTACTTAAATACGTTCGTATCGCGGGAAAAGCAAAAGGCTCAACGGGTCAGGTTTTACTACAATTACTTGAAATGCGTTTGGATAATATCCTTTTTCGATTAGGTATGGCTTCGACCATTCCCGGAGCCCGGCAATTAGTTAACCATAGACATGTTTTAGTTAATGGTCGTATAGTAGATATACCAAGTTATCGCTGCAAACCCCGAGATATTATTACGACAAGGGATGAACAAAAATCCAGAGCTCTTATTCAAAATTATCTTGATTCATCCCCTCATGAGGAATTGCCAAAACATTTGACTCTTCACTCCTCCCAATATAAAGGATTAGTAAATCAAATAATAGATAGTCAGTGGGTTGGTTTAAAAATAAATGAGTTGCTAGTCGTAGAATATTATTCTCGTCAGACTTGAACCTAACTAAAACAACAAAGAACAAGGGTTCGGTTAAAATTTTGCCTCCTTTTTCCGAAGTAAATTGACTTAAGATAAGGGACTTGGTCTGGATTTTTCTCCTCTCCGATTCGGGTATCATAAAAGGATCGGGGAATTTTTTTATGCCTTGGTTACTCTTTCCGGTATTTTCCGTACCGCAGCAATTACAATTAGGATACAACTAGGAATAGCGAATCTATATCAAAGCAATATAAAAGAAAAGAAGGGTCTGGTTTAACTGTTGGAATAATAGTCTCCATTCTTATTTGATACATTGTCATTGTGGTCAGTAATGACTAGGTGAAGGTACGGAAAGAGAGGGATTCGAACCCTCGGTAAACAAAAGCCTACATAGCAGTTCCAATGCTACACCTTCAACCACTCGGCCATCTCTCCTACATAATCTTATGATTATTCCCCAGAAAACGAGTGAATAGCGAGTCGTTTTTTTTATAGTTAGTATTGCAGTATTCATATTATTACAGTATAGGTATGACTAATTAATAATAATAAAAAAAAGAAAAACAAAAAAGCAATATGGATTCAAGTTTGTTTTGTCAAGACGATGACCCCGCCCTTTTCTGATTCTGATATTTATACTGGTACCAGATTAAACAATGAATTAGAACGAATGGCCTGATAGATCCATCTATTATTATATTATATTATCTATTTATATATTTATAATATGAATTTTATATTTATAATAGGATATGATTAGATTTATACGTACTATCTATGGTTCCATTAGGAATTCAAAAATATCTTTTCCTTTCAGTTTAAGATTTCTCAGGGACAACTCCTTACCCCACGGATCTATTACAAATTTTTCTATTTTGATTGTATGATGTATACATGCTATGCACACAAAAAGGGGTGCTTGCTCTATTTTAATCATAGAATTATTATTGGATTCTTTTTGTTCCTCGGATCCTAATCCAATCAAAACTTCTGGAGTTCTCATAACATAATCTGTATAAAAAATTCCTTGATTCTTCAACTTCGATAAATATAGTAATAATTCTGTTCGTTGGGATACTACTGGATGAAATCCAATCGGATTCAAAGATTTCCTATTGATTCTTGTCAAAAAGGAAGAATTTGAGTGGAAGGTCCATTTAATTTATAGAATAAGTCTGTTTTTATGTTATTTTGTACTGTACAAAACCTTTGTTTGTGGGATTCTTTTCCCACGAACGGTAAAGAGAAGAATTATCGAATGGATTGTTAACTATGCCCAGATCGCGGATAAATGGAAATTTTATTGATAAGACTTTTTCAATTATAGCCAATATCTTATTACGAATAATTCCGACAACTTCGGGAGAAAAAGAGGCTTTTACCTATTACAGAGATGGTGCGATTTGATTCTTTTTATTTATCGTTCTCAGTCTTACGAGAAAGTCACACGCTTCGGGATAGAAAGAAAAAATTTTATTGAAATAAGCTTGTTGAAGGTGAAGTTTGGAATATAGAACCACTCCTTCTGTCGTGTATCCTCGGTTGATGCAGCCTCAGATGCTTCAATTTTTGATTCTAGTCTTGAGCGAAAGGTTACACCTATCGGTTCTGTATTACAGGTTAATCCTACTCCACTAGTACCAATAGGCGGCATAGGGGAAGAAGCACTACATCTAGGAATCAACAACACGAAAACTTTGTTATAAATTATCCCCCCTTCCTTATCGGGATCGGGACTAACAAAAATGGTTGGGAAAACAAACATCCATCTCGTTCGTACTTTGGATACCCATATAACCATCGAAGGCTGTTGAAGTGACAAATTCCTGGAAATAGGAGGCGTTGAGAACAAAGAAATTGTTGGAGTTACCTTTCCTTTTCTATTTCTCGCCAATACACTTGGTGTTAAGAAAAGACAAAGGACCTCTTGCAGGAGGGTTGGCTAGAGATTTCTTGCAAAAACACTAGCCCCTGTTAGTTCATAATGATAATATTTCAATCTTTTTTAATTCCATGGATTATTATCATTATGCACAGAAGGGAGGAGCCGTATGAAGTGAAAATCTCATGTACGGTTCTGGAACGGGGATTCTTTGAATAGAATGAACAACCGTAACGGATGTCAGCTCAATCCGAAGGAAATTATGCGGAAGCTTTACAGAATTATTATGAAGCTATGCGGCTAGAAATTGATCCCTATGATCGAAGTTATATACTATATAACATAGGCCTTATCCATACAAGCAACGGAGAACATACGAA